TGATTGGATCATATGCTTAATTTGAATTATGATGAGAAATAAAAAAAAATAGTAAAATTCTTTTTTGTTCATCAAATGACTATTCATCTATTAGTATTAGGTTTTTATAAAATAGGGGGCAGAAAGACTCTATGGAAAAATGTTGGTTCCATTTGATGTTGTCTAACAAGAAGTTAGAACATAGGTATGGACTAAGTAAATCAAAGGATAGTATTGATGCTGATGCTCTTGGACATACCAGTGGAAGTGAAGAACCTATTCTAAATGATGCGGATAAAAAGATTTCTAGTTGGGGCAGTTCTAGTTTAAATAATATTAACTATCTAAATTTTTTCTTTGATAGCAGGAATATTTGGAGTTTGATCTCTGATTATACTTTTTTAGTTAGAAATAGTAATGGTGACAGTTATTCTGTATATTTTGATATTGAAAATAAGATTTTTGATATGGATAATGCTAGTTCTTTTTTGAGTGAACTAGATATTTTTTTTTTTAGTTTTTTTAATAATAATAGTGGCAATTTCTACTATTATTATTCTATGGATGATACTCAATCTAATCGGAATAATCCCATTTATAGTTTCATTGAAACTTATCTTCGTTTTGAAATTGAAATCTGTCTTAATAGTGACATTTACAGCGGTATCGAAAATTACATTACTAATTTTTTTTGTGCGGAAAGTATAAGCAGCATTGAAGGTGAAAATTTGAGTATCGAAGAAGGTGAAAATTTGAGTATCGAAGAAGATGAAAATTTGAGTATCGAAGAAGGTGAAAATTTGAGTATCGAAGAAGATGAAAATTTGAGTATCGAAGAAGATGAAAATTTGAGTATCGAAGAAGATGAAAATTTGAGTATCGAAGAAGATGAAAATTTGAGTATCGAAGAAGATGAAAATTTGAGTATCGAAACTAGTAGCAGTTCTTTCAATAGAATAGAAATATCTAATAATTTTGATAGAAATACAAATAATTTTGATAGAAATACAAAGTTATGGGTTCAATGCGATAATTGTTATGAAACAAATTATAAAAAATTTTTTAGGTCAAAAATGAATATTTGTGAACACTGTGGATATCATTTGAACATGAGTAGTTCAGATAGAATCGAACTTTTTATTGATCCTGGCACTTGGGAACCTATGGATAAAGATATGGTCTCTATGGACCCCATTGAAATTCATTCAGAGGAGGAGCCTTATAGAGATCGCATCTATTTTTATCAAAGAAAAACGGGTTTAACTGACGCTGTTCAAACGGGCATAGGTCAACTAAATAGTATTCCCATAGCAATTGGAATTATGGATTTTCAGTTTATGGGAGGTAGTATGGGATCTGTAGTAGGTGAGAAAATCACCCGTTTGATCGAGTATGCCACTAATCGATCTCTGCCTGTCATTATCGTGTGTGCTTCTGGAGGAGCACGCATGCAAGAAGGAAGTTTGAGCTTGATGCAAATGGCTAAAATATCTTCTGCTTCATATGATTATCAATCAAAAAAAAAGTTATTCTATGTATCAATCCTTACATCTCCTACAACTGGCGGAGTTACAGCAAGTTTTGGTATGTTGGGAGATATAATTATTGCTGAACCTAATGCCCACATTGCGTTTGCGGGGAAAAGAGTAATTGAACAAACATTGAAAAAGACAGTACCCGACGGTTCACAAGCGGCTGAGTATTCATTCCATAAGGGCTTATTCGACCCAATCGTACCACGTAATCCTTTAAAAGGTGTTCTGAATGAGTTATTTCAGCTACATGGTTTCCTTCCCTTGAATCAAGGTTAAAAAAAATATTTTTAAAAAGGAAGTATAGCGCTAGGTTCAGTTATTTTTATTTGTAGCGAATAAGCATTTAGTTCATTGTAATCAAAAAAACAAAACGAAGAATATGGGTTTTTATTTGGGAACATCAATTATAAGTGTAGTAAGAGTCAGAAGTTTTGGATAATTACTCCGGATCTATTTTTTATTCTACCTCTCTTCCTGATTAGGAATAAGCATCCCTCTATTGACAAGAGAAAAGAGAGTTTATTTCTCCTTCTCTTTCCGAAAAATACGGAAAAGAAAAAAATTTTAAATAAAAATAAATAAGAAATCTCAAATCAAATAGAAATTTCAGAATATATAATCAAACTATTTACCGAAACCCCCCCTTTTTTTTACTAGGAATCCCTGTTTGTTGGATAAGATTGGTTAAAGTCGCGAACTCATTCTTATCTTCTTTTTATCTTTTTTGAAAGAAAAGATAAAAAGAAGATAAGGATGAAGGATGGGAGAAGAAGAATACAATTTATACATTCCCTTTTCCTTGCACGTCTTTATTATTAATTACTTCATATTTTATCTATTTTATCTAATAGATAGACTTATTATAAGATATCTTTATAATTATAATAGGTACAAATATGAAATCGAGGTACCCATTCTATGATAAATTTGAACTTTCCCTCTATTTTTGTTCCTTTAGTGGGCCTAGTCTTTCCGGCAATTGCAATGGCTTCTTTATCTCTTTATGTCCAAAGAAATAAGATTGTCTAAATACGATGGGACCAAATCCCGTCAAAACACCGGATCATCATACAGATATTTTTTTTCATGTAATATGGCAGGATATAAAATTTGTGGCCTTTCCGAAAACAAACGGAAGAGTTGTTATGTATGCGGATGCATAATATACGCATTAATGCATATATATGCGGTTATAGCTTAATAAATGAACTAATGAAATTCAAATGATCAGCAAATCTTTTTTAAAAATCATTGAAATAGAAACTCAATTTATTTAACCAATTATTCCTAATGGTTCACCGCTAGTTGATGAAAGTTACTTTGGGATCAAGCAATAAAAGTGAAGTCAAATCCATTTGAGTTATTCTCTCAATTCCAATCGAATGCAACTGGATCTAGTATAGTATGAACTGGCGATCAGAACATATATGGATAGAACTTATACCGGGGTCTCAAAAAACAAGTAATTTTTGCTGGGCCTTTATCCTTTTTTTAGGTTCACTAGGATTCTTAGTGGTTGGAATTTCCAGTTATCTTGGTAGAAATCTTTTATCCATATTTTCGTCTCAGCAAATTATTTTTTTCCCGCAAGGGATCGTGATGTCTTTCTATGGGATCGCAGGTCTATTCATTAGTTCTTATTTGTGGTGCACAATTTCGTGGAATGTAGGTAGTGGTTATGACCGATTCGATAGAAAAGAAGGGATAATGTGCCTTTTTCGTTGGGGATTTCCTGGAATAAATCGTCGCATCTTTCTTCGTTTCTTTCTGAAAGATATCCAATCAATCAGAATGGAGGCGAAAGAGGGTCTTTTTCCTCGTCGTATCCTTTATATGGAAATCAGGGGACAGGGAGCCATTCCCTTGACTCGTACTGATGAGAATTTGACTACACGAGAAATTGAACAAAAAGCTGCCGAATTGGCCTATTTCTTACGCGTACCAATTGAAGTATTTTGAAATGAACTGAGAATAAATCTCAGCATGAGAGAAGGAACTTACTAATTATCAGTTTAAGACAACTGAAGCTTATTAAAAATGTTTATTCCAGCAAAAGATGCTATATTCTATTTACTCGTTCCGTTGAGGCAGCAACCCATGTATATTATACATCTCAAAGCAGGAGGACATATATGGAACAATTTTAATAAAATAGAATCTAACTAATAAAATATCTTAAAAGGATCCCGGTAGGGTTCGTCTTGAAATCCAAATAATAAATTGGTTTTTCGAGTCTTCATCGAAAGGAAGAAATGAAGATGAAATCGACTCGTTGAGATCTCTGGAATCTGTAAAGAATATTTAATTCTTTTTTTTTCATTCAAAAAAGACCCTTCTTCTATGTTCTATTCTATATCCAAAGACTTCATTATTATACAAAAACAAAAATAGGAAAAGATCCATAGGTTCGATACTTTATTCTTGTTAGAGTTATACTTTTGTTATAGAACTGGTGCTTCATATAAATCTCATATAGAATCGACCAATGAAACAGGTTCATTAACAATTCACATCACAGATAAAGAATGAAAAAAAAGAAAGCATTGACTTCCCTCCCATATCTTGTGTCTATACTCTTTTTGCCCCGGTGGGTTTCTCTATCATTTAATAAATGTCTAGAAACTTGGGTTCTTAGTTGGTGGAATACCAGGCAATCCAAAATCCTTTTGAATGATATTCAAGGGAAAAATATTCTAGAAAAATTTATGGAATTAGAAGAAATATTTCTTTTGGACGAGATGATAAAGGAGTACTCGGAAACACATATGCAAAGACTTCGTATAGGAATACACAAGGAAACAATACAATTGGTCAAAAGACACAATGAATCTAATTTACATATCATTTCGCATTTCTCGACAAATCTAATCTGTTTCGCTATTCTAAGTGGTTATTTTGTTATGGGTAATGAAGAACTTTTCATTCTGAATTCTTGGATTAAGGAATTTGTCTCTAACTTAAGTGACACAATCAAAGCTTTTTTGATTCTTTTAGTTACTGATTTATGGATCGGATTTCACTCGACCCATGGTTGGGAACTAATGATTGGTTTGATCTACAACGATTTTGGTTTGGCTGAGAATGATCAGATTATATCTGGTCTTGTTTCCACTTTTCCAGTGATTCTAGATACAATTGTGAAATATTGGATCTTCCATTTTTTAAATCGCATATCTCCTTCGCTTGTAGTAATTTATCATTCAATGAATGAATGAATTAATAATTTATTAGATTTATTTATATAAATATCAATCAAATCATAATTTTTATTCGTGTATTTATTCGTGTATAAAGTATAAAGAAATCATTTGAAATCTTACATCTTACTTATTCTTTAGACTTCTACTTTTTTACTTTTTAAATTATGAAATTAAAGGTATTCATACTATATTCCACCAGTACAATTCTTTCAGTACAATAAATAAAATGGCAAACTTGTGGATAGGTAATTCTACTATCTACCTATCGAATTTATTGTAGAAATTT